TTCCACCAAGAACGTTTTATGAAACTCTTTGACCCCCGAATTTGGAGTATCCTACTTTCACGTGATTCACAGGGTTCAACAAGCAATCGATATTTCACGATCAAAGGTGTAGTACTGCTTGTAGTAGCGGTCCTTATATCTCGTATTAACAATCGAAAGATGGTCGAAAGAAAAAATCTCTATTTGATGGGGCTTCCTCCTATACCTATGAATTCCATTGGACCCAGAAATGAGACATTGGAAGAATCTTTTTGGTCTTCCAATATCAATAGGTTGATTGTTTCGCTCCTGTATCTTCCAAAAGGGAAAAAGATTTCTGAGAGTTGTTTCATGGATCCGCAAGAGATTACTTGGGTTCTCCCAATAAATAAAAAGTGTATCATGCGGAGTTCGCGATGGTGGAGGAACCGGATCGGAAAAAAGAGGGATTTTAGTTGTAAGATATCTAATGAAACCGTAGCTGGAATTGAGATCTCATTCAAAGAGAAAGATAGCAAATATCTGGAGTTTCTTTTTTTATCCTATATGGATGATCCGATCCGCAAGGACCATGATTGGGAATTGTTTGATCGTCTTTCTCCGAGGAAGAAGCGAAACATAATCAACTTGAATTCGGGACAGCTATTCGAAATCTTAGGGAAAGACTTGATTTGTTATCTCATGTCTGCTTTTCGTGAAAAAAGACCAATTGAAGGGAAGGGTTTCTTCAAACAGCAAGGAGCTGAGGCAACTATTCAATCAAATGATATTGAGCATGTTTCCCATCTCTTCTCGAGAAACAAGTGGGGTATTTCTTTGCAAAATTGTGCTCAATTTCATATGTGGCAATTCCGCCAAGATCTCTTCGTTAGTTGGGGGAAGAATCAGCACGAATTGGATTTTTTGAGGAACGTATCGAGAGAGAATTTGATTTGGTTAGACAATGTGTGGTTGGGAAACAAGGATCGGTTTTTTAGCAAGGTACGGAATGTATTGTCAAATATTCAATATGATTCCACAAGATCTATTTTCGTTCAAGTAACGGATTCTAGCCAATTGAAAGGATCTTCTGATCAATCCATAGATCATTTCGATTCCATTAGAAATGAGGATTCAGAATATCACACATTGATCGATCAAACAGAGATTCAGCAACTAAAAGAAAGATCGATTCTTTGGGATCCTTCTTTTCTTCAAACGGAACGAACAGAGATAGAATCAGATCGATTCCCGAAATGCCTTTTTGGATCTTCCTCAATGTCCCGGCTATTCACGGAACGTGAGAAGCAGATGAATAATCATCTGCTTCCGGAAGAAATCGAAGAATTTCTTGGGAATCCTACAAGATCAATTCGTTCTTTTTTCTCTGACAGATGGTCAGAACTTCATCTGGGTTCGAATCCTACTGAGAGGTCCACTAGAGATCAGAGATTTTGGAAGAAAAAACAAGATGTTTCTTTTGTCCCTTCCAGGCGATCGGAAAATAAAGAAATGGTTGATATATTCAAGATAATTACGTATTTACAAAAAACCGTCTCAATTCATCCTATTTCATCAGATCCGGGATGTGATATGGTTCCGAAGGATGAATCGGATATGGACAGTTCCAATAAGATTTCATTCTTGAACAAGAATCCATTTTTTGATTTATTTCATCTATTCCATGACCGGAACAAAGGGGGATACACGTTACACCACGATTTTGAATCAGAAGAGAGATTTCAAGAAATGGCAGATCTATTCACTCTATCAATAACCGAGCCGGATCTGGTGTATCATAGGGGATTTGCCTTTTCTATTGATTCCTACGGGTTGGATCAAAAAAAATTCTTGAATGAGGTATTCAACTCCAGAGATGAATCGAAAAAGAAATCTTTATTGGTTCTACCTCCTCTTTTTTATGAAGAGAATGAATCTTTTTATCGAAGGATCAGAAAAAAATCGGTCCGGATCCACTGCGGGAATGATTTGGAAGATCCAAAACTAAAAACAGCGGTATTTGCTAGCAACAACATAATGGAGGCAGTCAATCAATATAGATTGATCCGAAATCTGATTCAAATCCAATATAGCACCTACGGGTACATAAGAAATGTATCGAATCGATTCTTTTTAATGAATAGATCCGATCGCAACTTCGAATATGGAATTCAAAGGGATCAAATAGGAAATGATACTCTGAATCATATAACTGTAATGAAATATACGATCAACCAACATTTATCGAATTTGAAAAAGAGTCAGAAGAAATGGTTTGATCCTCTTATTTCTCGAACCGAGAGATCCATGAATCGGGATCCTGATGCATATAGATACAAATGGTCCAATGGGAGCAAGAATTTCCAGGAACATTTGGAAGATTTCGTTTCTGAACAGAAGAAGCGTTTTCAAGTAGTGTTCGATCGATTCCGTATTAATCAATATTCGATTGATTGGTCCGAGGCTATCGACAAACAAGATTTGTCTAAGTCACTTTGTTTCTTTTTGTCCAAGTCACTTCTCTTTTTGTCCAAGTCACTTC